TTGTAAAAGATCTTTCCTTAACATTGTTGATACTAGATAAAAAAAAGGGTGACTCCCGCAATTTATTTGTCTTAAACGCCGCTTAATTTTCAGGAATTAGTCACTTCAACAGTTTTTGATGGCTATACAGGTATCCAAAACACGAACGAGATGGGTGCTTGTTGTCCCAACCATGCTTGCTAGTCCCGATCCTCATAAGGAAAAGGGATAAGTTATAACAAAATTTTCCTGTTGTTGATTCCGAGGAGTAGTGCCTCTTCCTCTATGCCTCCTATTAGTACGAGTGGAGTAGGTTTGACCTAACACAAGCATAGGTGTAACCTTGCGCTCAATACTCTATTAATCAACAATTGAAGCATTTGAGGTTGCATTAATCGGGGATACACGACGGAAGGGCTTGTTTTATTTACAAACTTCACCTTCACCAAGCGTATAATTATTTGAAATAATTTTTTTCTTTATATCCCGAAAAAATAGAAAAAAAAGAAAATGAAATTAAAGAAAAGTATAAAATAACTAAATAAAAAATAATCAAATCGCACCATCTCTGTAATAAGCGAATGCCTCTTTCTCCCCCGAAGTTGTCGGAATTATTCGTAATAAGATATTGGCTACAATCGAAAAGGTCTTATCAATAAAATTTCCAGTTATTTGAGATCTAGACATAGGCAGAAATTCATGCTATAATTTCTTTTAATTACTTTCGTGAGAAAATAATCCCACAACCAACGGAATTTGACAGTACGAAATAACATAAAAGCGGACTGATTAAAAAGAACCTTCTACTCAAATGGTTCCTTTTTTGCAGGACTCAATAAAAACAAAACTACTAAATATTTGAAGACGATTAGATTTCAACAAAATCTTAGTAGTATTAAAAATAAAAAAAGTTTTAAGTAAATTCTGATCCAAAGAGAAAAAAGGGTTGAATAATCGCTCTATGATGGATGAAAATAGACTAACCATTCATTTTGTGGTGTGGGTAATACACTATACAATCAAATAGAAAAATTCCGCAGGCCTTTAATTAAGCTGGAATAAATCTATGGGATAAGAAGAAGTTATGATAAGGGGTTCTTGTTAAAAGATCTCAAACTTGTTCAATTTTTTTTTAGTTAAAATTTTAAAAATTAAATTAAAATAGGGTGTACGCATTTATCCAAAAATCCAATATGAATCACTATTCACTCGACTTATTATCAACTTTCTCATTATGTAGGAGAGATGGCCGAGTGGTTCAAGGCGTAGCATTGGAACTGCTATGTAAGCTTTTGTTTACCGAGGGTTCGAATCCCTCTCTTTCCGTACCCTTCAGCTAATTCACCAACGTTAATGTTATGGACCGCAATATCTCAAAGCAAATAAAAAAGGGATACCATTATTCCAACCTTTCGTTGATATGGTTTGGCTATTCCTAATCTCAATTTTGGTAATATCGAAAATACTAGAAAGAATAGACAAGAAATTAAAACCTCCCTATCAATCTATGATACATGAATGGAAAAAAATCTCTTACTTAAAAACTCTTTATATGGGTCGAAAGGGAGGGCAAAATTGTGTGAATCCTTCTTATTTTCGTTAAGTTTAATTTAAGTCTGACGAGAATAATATTCTACAACTAGTAATTCATTTATTTTCAAACCGACCCATTTACTATCTAGTATTTCATTGACTGATCCTTTATATTGGAATGGGTGAAGGGTCAAATGTTTTGGCACTTCCTCACGGGAGGTTGAATCAAGATAATTTTGAACCAGAGACTTAGATTTTTGTTCATCTTTCACTGTAATAATATCGCGGGGTTTGCAGCGATAACTTGGTATATCTACTATACCACCATTAACTAAAATATGTCGATGGTTAACTAATTGGCGTGCTTGAGGAATAGTCGAAGTTATGCCTAATCGAAAAAGGATGTTATCCAACCGCATTTCAAGCAATTGTAGTAAAACTTGACCTGTTGATCCTTTTGCTTTTCCGGCGATATGAACGTATTTAAGTAATTGGTGTTCTGTAAGACCATAATGAAAGCGTAATTTTTGTTTTTCTTCTAAACGAATACGATATTGAGATTTTTTACCGGGGCGTAATTGGTTTCTAAAATCGTTTCCAGCGCTAGGCTTTTTAGTAGTTAGTCCCGGTAAAGACCCCAGACGACGTATTTTTTTGAAACGAGGCCCTCTGTAACGCGACATAAAGACTCCTTATGAAATTGCATAAACCTAAATGAAATATGAAATTAAACTAAATGCTAAATAGAAAAATGAAAAAATTTGAAATTTCACAAAAAATTAATTCAAATTTATTGAAATATTGTACTACCAAGAAAAATTCGAAAGAATAATTACATGAATTGTATCACTATCTCGGCCTTAATACTTAATATATATATATTATATTATATTAAAGATATCTAATTTATCGTATTAATATTAAATTGAATATTTTCTATAATATCAAACTTAATTAATTTCAAACGATTAATTACTAAAAACTCTTCAATAATATTCATATTATATTAATATAATAATAATATAAAAATCAAAGTTAAGGGTTCTTTTTTTGATTGATTTAGTCTACATAGATAAAACCCTTCCCATTTTTATTGGAAATTATTAGGAGATAATAGAAGGGTGCTATTTGGGAAAAGCAAAAGAAGCCTTTTCTTTTCAATTTCGTTGATTTCACATTTTCAACTATGTAAAAAAAATAAAACAAATGGAGAAGAGCCCACTATCGGAGTCGAACCGATGACCATCGCATTACAAATGCGATGCTCTAACCTCTGAGCTAAGCGGGCTCACATAACATAAATTGTACCCACATAGGAATTTATTAAACTGCTGGAATCTTAGCTATATAACTAATTCTTCAGCTACTAATTAATAACTAATTAATATATAATTTATATAATTGGATCTATTTATCTTATCAAATATATAATTATCAATATCTTAATTAGCTAGTAATATTTTTTGAATTCAAATTGAATTAATTTTTTTTTGTATTTTAATAAGGAATTTTCCGTTATAGCCATTAGATTCGTTTTCGTTATGGTTATTAAATTATTTTATTAAAAGTTATTTTTGTTCGGAAAGATAAGAGCTAAGACGAAAACCAAAGAATCGACCCTTCAAGTATTCGAAATTGCATGCTAAAAACACTATAAATTCTAGAAATTGGGGAAAATATTAAAATATATAATATATGTAATATATACGTAGACTTATACTATTAGGCAGAAGAATCGTATATATAGAATAGACTAATAATATTTATTATAGTATATCCATACTGTATGGATCAGTATATTGAATTGATGAATTCAATAGTACGATAAGAAAAAGCAAAATATTTGGATAATGATATCCAAATTACAAAGCAAAAAGGGGATATGGCGAAATTGGTAGACGCTACGGACTTAATTGGATTGAGCCTTGGTATGGAAACCTACCGAGTGATAACTTTCAAATTCAGAGAAACCCTGGAATGAAAACTGGGCAATCCTGAGCCAAATCCGTTTTTATCAAAACAAACAAGGATTCAGAAAGCGATATCGAAAAAAGATAGGATAGGTGCAGAGACTCAATGGAAGCTGTTCTAACAAATGGAGTTGGCTGCGTTGCGTTAGTAAAGGAATCCTTGTATCAAAACTCGATACAGGATGAAGGATAAACGTATCCGTACTGAAATACTCTCTCCCAATGATTAATGACAACCCCAATCCATTCCATATTTCTTTTTAATTTATTGAAAATTAAAAGAATTCTTGTGAATCAATTCGAAATTGAAAAAGGATATCCAATATTCATGGATCAAATTCTTTATTCCGTCAAAATATGAAAGAATTGATTAATTCGACGAGAATAAAGATAGAGTCCCATTCTACATGTCAATATGGACAACAATGAAATTTATAGTAAAAGGAAAATCCGTCGACTTTAAAAATCGTGAGGGTTCAAGTCCCTCTATCCCCAAAAAGGCCTATTTTATTTTATTCCCTAAATATTTAGCCTATCCTCTCACCTCTCAGTTCATTAGTGGTTCAAAATTCGTTATGGTTCTCGTTCATTCTAATTGGATCTAAGCGGAAATTTTTTTCTTATACTTATAAGAAGACTTTTTCATATTTGAAATACGTACAAACGGTCATCTTGGAGAAAATACCCCAAATATCATATAAAATTTGAATAATTTGTAATTCATTAACTTACAAAGCCTTTTTGTAAATTGTAAAAAAAGGAATTCCACCAGATTATAGATAAGACTTTGTAATACCCTTTTCATCTTTCTTTTTAATTGACATAGACTTGAATCCTGTCATAAAATGAGAATGAGGGGGATGCAATGGTCGGGATAGCTCAGCTGGTAGAGCAGAGGACTGAAAATCCTCGTGTCACCAGTTCAAATCTGGTTCCTGGCAAACAATTAATTTATATGTATAAATTAATTGATACAGTCGACATACATATTCATTGAATAGTATAAAGTATGATGCATATGTATCGAGTAAGTCTCTGGCTATTCGATCTTGAGAATAGTTAAAGATGACTAAAGAGTATATTAAAGAGTATATAAAATACAATGTTAATACTTCATACATATTCCAAAGGTGAAATCTATTTGTTAATCCTTTTTCATTTCTTTCAACTTTCTTTTCATATTCTATTTCTTCATTTCCTATTTCTAGAGCCCCATCTAAATGACACGCGCGGTACATAGTGCGGCATCATGAACTCTTTGAATTTTATCCTATTGACTGGGCTCATCCGCCAAAAGTATCTTCCAAATCTCTTAATGAATCTATAGAGTTGTATTGTCTTTGTTTTTGTATTTATTTATCTTATCCATAATTCCATAATAATAATATAAGAAAGAGACTTCATCTCTTTGAATATCTCGAGTGATAGTTGTTGAAGAAGTGAACATTAGTTTCTGATTATTCAATAAGCATCTTGTACTTCATAAAAATTAGGAGCAATATAATCCTTCCGTAAAGG